CTTTCAGGATCAGTCGTGGTCTTACAAACTATACCCATGGTATGGACGAATTCCTTTCTTCATACAAATGTATAAAAGATGTTAGCCGCACTTAAAAGCCGAGTACTCTACCATTGAGTTAGCAACCCCTCCAAAAAAATTCGATTATGTCCATACAATCGGAATCAAACTAAATAAAAATAAATAGAAACTAGAAATGAAAAGAAAAAAAAAAAAAAAAATCAAGCGATTTAATCACACGACACAATCAAAACATTAAACTAAAAACATTAAACTAGCAAAAAATTAAAACAAAAAATTAAAAGAAATAAAATATTAAGAATTTCGAATAAATCCGGAACAGACAAAAAGATGAAAAAATATAGATAACATAAAAATTTTTTAGATTACCCTATTTATTCTTACTTTTAGTTATTGTTTCCATTTCTTAGTTTTAGTTATATTATCTACTTAATGAATATTCTATTTAGTATTATACTAAGATTCACTTAGAATACCTATTCTACCTATATAGGTATACATTGTATATATTTTTTTTTTTTTTAAAGGCTTTTTTACTTATATATTTTTGATTTATATATATTCTACTTATATAATTATACTTATATATTTATATTTTATATAAATATATTCTATTCTAATATATAGAAATAGAATAAAATATATATAATAAATAGAATTTGATAAATAAATGTGAATTCTCATTAGAACATTAAATTTCTATATATTTTCAATCAAAAAAAACTTTTATATCACAACAAATCCAATAAACCCATCGCTTGAATGAAGAAACAATTCAAATTAATGGATAGAACAGGTATAAATAGATCGACAGATAAAATCCCATTACCTCAGATGGGATTATATTTATTTGATACATTCTTGTCAATATCAATGTGAATATCTTGAGTTCATAAATAAATATACACTGAAGAAAACAAAAGAATTAATTGAAATTGAATTTCAATAAAATTTAATAAAAAGAAATTCAAAAAAAATCAAATACTAAAACTAAATAAATTACTCAAATTCAAATTAAATTCAAATTAAATAGAAATAGAAAATTTAATAATAAAAAAAATACTATACAAAGATAGAAAAATAATATACAAATAAAAATAGAAATAAATAGAAAAATATATAGAATATATTACAATATATAGATATAAAATAGATAGATATATTTTATAAGGAAATTATAAGGAAATATAGAATACCTGGAGCATTCAAATAGGTTTTTTTTTATCGAATGATACAAACCCACTTTTCCAAAGATCTCTTCCTTCTTTTCGGCATTGAACATCAAATCAATTGCAAGGATTCGCATCTTTCTAAAAAAAAAAAATCATCTGTACTTTCTTAACTCAAGTTGGAGAACTTTTAAATAGGTCAAAGGAAATCCTTTAAGCATTTCATTGATTGAGTGATCTCTAATCGCCTTTCTTTTTGTTTCTTTTAGAATCTATTTTGATTCTTCATTCTGATCAAATGGTTGAGACAATTGAAAACGATATTTACCCGGTCCAGGATCCTTTATTTTTCCCTTGAATCGTTGGGTTTAGACATTACTTCGGTGGTCTTTAATTGGATGCAACATATCAGTTTTTGTGATTTCTTTCTATCAAAAAAAGAATCAGATTAATGGTTGATTCTTGCATCATATACTTTCTTTTTGAGCTTTTGAATCAAAAAAATTTGGTCAATTCTAAAAAACTTTATTCTTGGATTTGAAACTTGCTCGAATTGGATCCTTTCTATTTCGATTTACACTATACCCCAACAAAAAGTGAGATTTCGAGTGTATAAATATAACAAAACAAATGATGTCGAGTTAGGAGCACTCTCATTCCTTTCCTATTCCTATATATATTATAGCTATATTATGCTATATAATATTCTAAATATTAAACATATATATATAGAATATAATATTATGAATAGAATATTATTCAATAAAATTCCAATTATATGCTTATGCTATATTATATGCTATATTATATATATAACTATTATATTAATATTCTTAATATTATTTATTATTATTTATTAATTCTTTTTTAATATTAATTATTTTAATTAATATTAAATTTTAAATATTCAATTTAAAATTTAAATTTCTTTTTTCAAATTTCTTTTTATTTATTATTAATTTTTTTTTTTTATTTGATAGATTATATAGAATGATAGATTATAGAGAATATCTGGGACGGAAGGATTCGAACCTCCGAATAGCGGGACCAAAACCCGTTGCCTTACCACTTGGCTACGCCCCATTTATATTTCTATTCAACACTAATAAAAACTAATATTAATAGTGGTTCTTCGTCAATTCCCATCCAAATATCTAGGAAATATATTACTGTCTTGTTCGGATTTTCATATGTGTAGATATAGAATTCAACTGAATTGATTGCTCATAATAGATAATTCAACTAAGATATTGTATAAAAATATGATTTCCTCTATTCTTTTTTGATTTGAGAATTGAGAATTGAAGGATTTTTGATTGGGTGAGTTTAATAACACAATAAATTTAATAAAAATAAAGAAGGGTTCTTCGTCTACCTTACTTTTTTTTGATTCATTTTTATATCAATAACATATTAATAACTTAGTCATCAATCAAAATACAATTATCTTCAAGAACAAAATGTTTGTTATGCTTAATAGTTTTAGTTTAATTTGTATCTGTCTTAATTCTGCCCTTTATTCAAGCAATTTTTTATTCACAAAATTGCCTGAAGCCTACGCTTTTTTGAATCCAATCGTAGATGTTATGCCAGTAATCCCTTTACTCTTTTTTCTATTAGCCTTTGTTTGGCAAGCTGCTGTAAGTTTTCGATGAGATTTTAATACTATCCTAAAATAATTCATGATTTATTCGAGAAAAAAATTATAGTAATTGAGAAGATCAGATAAGTCTTATACTCTAAGCTCTTAATTCAAACATTAAAGTTATTGTATAAACGCGAGAATTTTGGATCACCCCCATTTTTTTCATTCTTAACTTTTTTTTGATTCCAGATTCTATTAACGCCCTAATTGTAGTTATGAAAAAAAATTATAAGAAAGACTCGACTCTTATTCCAAATGAATTTCGAAAAATGCATTTCTATTTCTAGAAATCACTTCATTTCTTGGTGTTAAAATAGAAAATGTGGTATAAAAATAGAGAATCTATTTTTTTTTCCAAACCAAAAAAGATCGTGGAGATTTTCTAATGCTTACTCTTAAACTCTTTGTTTACACAGTAGTTATATTCTTTGTTTCTCTCTTCATCTTTGGGTTTTTATCTAATGATCCTGGGCGTAATCCTGGACGTGAAGAATAGAATAAAAATTCTAAGGGTTTTCTTGATTTTAAAATGTTTTTAGTATGTTATTTCTTTTTACCCAGTCTTTATCTATTCTAGATCTCGATTTGAATCTATATTTTTGTTTTAAATTAATATTTTAAATAGAATTTGCCATAGAAATATTAATATAAATAAAGAAATTTGAAATTTCAATTTTTAACTAGAAATAGTAAATAGAAAGGAAATATTCAATAAAAAGAAAAATTCGAAATTCGAAATAACTATTAATAAATGAAATATTCAAATTATTCATTTTTTAATTTATTTAAATAGTTTAAATAGAAATTAAATAGAAAATAAAATAGAACTAAAATAGAACATTGAAATAAGAAATAAAGCAAAAAGATTTTCGAAATTTGAAAGAAAAGATAAAAAAAATTCAAGTCATCACTGGAACCGGAAAGAGAGGGATTCGAACCCTCGGTACGAATAACTCGTACAACGGATTAGCAATCCGACGCTTTAGTCCACTCAGCCATCTCTCCCGATTAAAAAAGAATAATTATAAGGATAATTATTATGTTCCATTACATAGCAAGTAATTACATTATACAACAAGTAAGGCTTGAAAAAAAAGGCTTTGCCTCTCTCTTTATTACTTTATTTCGTAATTACTTTTTTTCTTATTTAATTATATAATAATAGAAATTCGAATTCTCTCAAATTCTCTATTTATTCTATATTTATTAAATATATATTTCGAATTCTATAGAATTCGAAATTGGCTATTTTTCTATTCTAAAAATATATTCTATATTTAATTTATATTAATTTTCATTTATTTAATTATATATTTTTAGAATTTATATTCTTTTTATCTATTTTTTATTAATTTTGAAATTATTATTTATATAATTATATAAATAATAATTTTATATAAATAATAATTTCAAATTGAAATATATCAATTGAAATAGAAATAAATAGTTAACTTAATAACTAATTAAATAAAATAGAAATTGAAATATCAAATTAATTAAATGAAAATAAGAAAATATATTAAAAATGTTCCATTGTCTTACTCGACAAAAAGTTCATTATATACGATAATTGTATCGTAGCGGGTATAGTTTAGTGGTAAAAGTGTGATTCGTTCTAGTAATTGAAACGAATAGTTAAGGGATCCCTTGGCTGATATTCGAATGAAAAACTTTATTTCTTAAAACGATTTAATCCTTTACCTTCTCAATGAAAAATTCGAGGAAGAATATACATTCTCGTAATTTGTATCCAACAGTCAATTAGAAATTGAAAAATTGGATTATTAAATTACGAAACATAATTTTTTTTTATTTTAATTAGATCAATCCTTTCAATTGAATAAGTATAAGTAAAGGTCAATTGAATAAGTATAAGTAAAGGATCTATGGAAAAAGACAGAAAAGTTTATTTCTAATCGTAACTAAATCTTCAACGTTTTCCTTCTTTTATATAGTCGAAATTGAAGCAAAATTAAGTATTAAACGATGACTTTGGTTTATTATAGACATCGACTCTTGTTTTACCTCGGTCGAAACGAAACAAAACCCTTTTCCTAAGGATTCTATCAAATAGAAATAGAGAACGAAGTAACTAGAAGAATTGTTAATTGGGAAATTTGAATCCCACTTGTCTAGAGGGATCATCTAGAAAGTACCTTGTTTTG